TTAGTTAGAAAGAACTTGCTATGAAAAAAGAAAAAGTATTGGAATCTACACATTGATTTTTTTTGAACCGTATGCGTCAAAAGGCGCCTGTACGGTTTCGAGGGGATACAATTTGACCCTAATCAACCGACTTTATCGAGAAAGATTACTTTTTTTAGGTCAAGAGGTTGATAGTGAGATCTCAAATCAACTTATTGGTCTTATGATATATCTCAGTATCGAGGATGATACCAAAGATCTGTATTTGTTTATAAACTCTCCTGGCGGATGGGTAATACCGGGGGTCGCTCTTTATGATACTATGCAATTTGTGCAACCAGATGTACATACAATATGCATGGGATCAGCCGCTTCAATGGGATCTTTTATCCTGGTAGGAGGAGAAATTACCAAACGTCTAGCATTCCCTCACGCTTGGCGCCAATGAGGCTTTTATTTGAGAGAAAAAAGAAGACTATGCCTTCGCCATATGAAATATGAATATTAAGTAATAATAGCATGGCACTTTGAATTCGATATAAGAAATTCTGTTTTCAAAACATTAGATTATGTATCGAGAGAGTAATATGAGAAAAAGGTATTTCCTATTTTATTATCGGAAGTCCAGTTCAGCGTCACAAACTTTTTTTCACACCAGAGGTCTCTTAACAATATTTATAGTATAGAGCGAAAAAAAAAACTTTTCTTTTTTCATTAGTTTATTTGATCAAAAAAGCAACTTTGGGATTGCTGAATGACAGACAAATCACAGACAAAAAAATATAATAAATATATAAAGCAACGGAGCCATCATAGTATTTTTGAATTCCTCCGAAAGGAAGGGTGGTAAGTTGATCATTTACCGATCGGGGTCTAATCGATCCTATTTTTTGAAGGTAAGGGTCAATTTTATTGTAGAGCCGTATGCAATGCATAATGCCCGTACGGTTGTTCGATTCTATCTTTTTTCTTGTTATTCTTTTATCTTTCTTTTATCTTCCCCTCATCGTGCGAAATAGAGAAACTTTTTATTATCTTATATCATCAGGGTAATGATCCATCAACCCGCTGGTTCTTTTTCTGAAGTAGCAACGGGAGAATTCATCCTGGAAGTGGGAGAACTGCTGAAACTACGTGAAACCCTGACAAGGGTTTATGTACAAAGAACGGGCAAACCTTTATGGGTTGTATCCGAAGACATGGAAAGAGATGTTTTTATGTCAGCAACAGAAGCCCAAGCTTATGGAATTGTTGATCTTGTAGCGGTTGAATGAGAATAGCCTTTATTTCAATTTCACGTCAAGTCGTGATTTAAAATTCACCCTGCCGAGTTTAATATTCTATGATTTTTATTTACTATTGTAATTGTAATTCATAATTATCCGGTTAGGATCGATCTAAACCAGTCCATTATGTATATGATTCAACATGCCAACGATTAAACAACTTATTAGAAATACAAGACAGCCAATTAGAAATGTCACAAAATCCCCCGCGCTTCGGGGATGCCCTCAGCGTCGAGGAACATGTACTAGGGTGTATGTGCGACTCGTTCAGATCATGAACTAGAACAAAGGAAAGAGGACAATGTTCAAATATCAATGATCAAATAGGATAGAAGGGAAAAACGAACTACATTTACTATCTAAAAATAAGAAAATGGATCATATCCCTTTTATTGTGTATGAAATTTATGGTTTCTATTGGTGTAAAACCACTCACCTCAATTCAAGATGAGAAGCAATTCTCCATTGGTAGCAAATGGTTATCCATTAAGCGGAGGAAATCTTAGTTAACCTAGACGCCTCTTGCAAGAACGGACTAACAGGGTCAGCTACCCAGCCAACTTTCATAATTAAATACCGTTACTGTATAGGTAGAGCTCGTTGTGAAAGACCTATTACTGGATAATTCATGGGTAGAGCCGAAGAATGTGAACTATACAAGTTAGCAATAACATTGATTAAATGAAGTAAAGGCTCCGGTGTATAGAGAAGACCTCACCGTTTAAGAAGTAACCATAGAAACGATGGAATCCACTATTTCTTTATCATTGCTATTTTTTAAGTACAATTTCGTATTTCGAGGTGAAATGCCTAGAAAAAATAAAAAATCGTGGTTGGGAAGGTTATAGTAGCCAAAGCCATTGGAATTTTTAGTTTATACATTGGAAAAATCCGTTTTGTTATTAATATACTAGGAAAGGGGCAAAAGAATAACTGAAAGAAAGGAAATCTATTAGTTATTCGTTAAAGTTTCATTTATTCAATGACCAGAATTAGACGGGGATATATCGCTCGGAGACGTAGAACAAAAATTCGTTTATTTGCATCAAGCTTTCGGGGGGCTCATTCAAGACTTACTCGAACTATTACTCAACAAAAAATAAGAGCTTTGGTTTCGGCTCATCGGGATAGGGATAGGCAAAAAATAAATTTTCGTCGTTTGTGGATCACTCGAATAAATGCAGCAATTCGTGAAAGGGGGGTATGCTATAGTTATAGTAGATTAATAAATGATC